AGTTATATGATTCAGAGTATCATTTCCTATTTGATCCCTTTGAATTCCATATTCGAAGTTGCGATTGGATCTATTCATTAAAAAGAATCGATTCGATACATTTCTTATGTACCCATAGATGCTATATTGGATTTGAATCAGATTTCGGATCAATCTATATTGATTGACTGCCTCCATGATGTTGTTGCTAGCAAATACCGCTGTTTTTAGTTTTGGATCTTCCAAATCATTCCCGCAGTGGATCCGGACCAATTTTTTTCTGATCCTTCGATAAAAAGATTCATTCTCCTCATAAAAAAGAGGAGGTAGAACCAATAAAGATTTCTTTTTCGATTCATCTCTGGAGTTGAATACCTCATTCAAGAATTTTTTTTGATCCAACCCGTAGGAATCAATAGAAAAGGCAAATCCCCTATGATACACCAGATCCGGCTCGGTTATTGATAGAGTGAATAGATCTGCCATTTCTTGAAATCTCTCTTCTGATTCAAAATCGTGGTGTAACGTGTATCCCCCTTTGTTCCGGTTATGGAATAGATGAAATAAATCCAAAAATGGATTTTTTTTCAAGAATGAAATCTTATTGGAACTGTCCATATCTGGTTCATCCTTCGGAACCATATCACATCCCGGATCTGATGAAATAGGATGAATTGAGACGGTATTTTGTAAATACGTAATTATCTTGAATATATCAACCATTTCTTTATTTTCCGATCGCCTGGAAGGGACAAAAGAAACATCTTGTTTTTTCTTCAAAAATTGCTGATCTCTAGTGGACCTCTCAGTAGGATTCGAACCCAGATGAAGTTCTGACCATCTGTCAGAGAAAAAAGAACGAATTGATCTTGTAGGATTCCCAAGAAATTCTTCGATTTCTTTCGGAAGCAGATGATTATTCATCTGCTTCTCACGTTTCGTGAATAGCCGGGACATTGAGGAAGATCCAAAAAGGCATTTCGGGAATCGATCTGATTCTATCTCTGTTCGTTCCGTTTGAAGAAAGGAAGGATCCCAAAGAATCGATCTTTCTTTTAGTTGCTGAATCTCTGTTTGATCGATCAATGTGTGATATTCTGAATCCTCATTTCTAATGGAATCGAAATGATCTCTGGATTGATCAGAGGATCCTTTCGATTGGCTAGAATCCGTTACTTGAACGAAAATAGATCTTGTGGAATCATATTGAATATTTGACAATACATTCCGTACCCTGCTAAAAAACCAATCCTTGTTTACCAACCACACATTGTCTAACCAAATCCAATTCTCTCTCGATACGTTCCTCAAAAAATCCGATTCGTGCTGATTCTTCCCCCAACTAACGAAGAGATCTTGGCGGAATTGCCACATATGAAATTGAGCACAATTTTGCAAAGAAATACCCCACTTGTTTCTCGAGAAGAGATGGGAAACGTGCTCAATATCATTTGATTGAATAGTTGCCTCAGCTCCTTGTTGTTTGAAGAAACCCTCCCCTTCAATTGGTCTTTTTTCACGAAAAGCAGACATGAGATAACAAATCAAGTCTTTCCCTAAGATTTCGAATAGCTGTCCCGAATTCAAGTTGATTATGTTTCGCTTCTTCCTCGGAGAAAGACGATCAAACAATTCCCAATCATGGTCCTTGCGGATCGGATCATCCGTATAGGAGAAAAAAAGAAACTCCAGATATTTGCTATCTTTCTCTTTGAATGAGATCTCAATTCCAGCTACGGTTTCATTAGCTATCTTACAACTAGAATCCCTCTTTTTTCCGATCCGGTTCCTCCACCACTGCGAACCCCGGTTCGATTCAGGCATGATACACTTTTTATTTATTGGGAGAACCCAAGTACTCTCTTGCGGATCCATGAAACAACTCTCAGAAATCTTTTTCTCTTTTGGAAGATACAGGAGCGAAACAATCAATCTATTGATATTGGAAGACCAAAAAGATTCTTCCAATGTCTCATTTCTGGGTCCAATGGAATTCATAGGTATAGGAAGAAGCTCCATCAAATAGAGATTTTTTCTTTCGACCATCTTTCGATTGGTAATACGAGATATAAGGACCACTACTACAAGCAGTACTACACCTTTGATCGTGAAATATCGATTGCTTGTTGAACCCTGTGAATCACGTGAAAGTAGGATACTCCAAATTCGGGGGTCAGAGAGTTTCATAAAACGTTCTTGGTGGAAAAAAATGTGAGTGAAAGATCCCACTGAATCGAATTTGATCCATGAATCTAAGAAATAGTGAGAATTCTTGATCTCACTCAATATCTCTCTCAATTCGAAGATCCAGGATTTGAATTGATATCGTTTCATTGATTCCTCCTAAAGATTTTCATTGATTCCTCCTAAAGATTTCATTTCAATTGGAATTTGGTTATTCACGATGTACAATGAGCCCTGTTAAGCATCCATGGCTGAATGGTTAAAGCGCCCAACTCATAATTGGCAAATTCGTAGGTTCAATTCCTGCTGGATGCACGCCAATGGGAACGTTCAATAAGTCTATTGGAATTGGCTCTGTATCAATGGAATCTCATCATCCATACATAACGAATTGGTATGGTATATTCATACCATAACATATGAACAGTAAGAACTAGAATTCTTATCGATACTGGAACTCATAGGGAAGAAAATGGAGTTATGGATGGAATCAAATATGCAGTATTTACAGAAAAAAGTATTCGGTTATTGGGGAACAATCAATATACTTCTAATGTCGAATCAGGATCAACTAGGACAGAAATAAAGCATTGGGTCGAACTCTTCTTTGGTGTCAAGGTAATAGCTATGAATAGTCATCGACTCCCAGGAAAGGGTAGAAGAATAGGACCTATTATGGGACATACAATGCATTACAGACGTATGATCATTACGCTTCAACCGGGTTATTCTATTCCACCTCTTATAGAGAAAAGAACTTAAAGCAAAATACTTAATAACACGGCGATACATTTATACAAAACTTCTACCCCGAGCACACGTAATAGAGCCATAGACAGTCAAATGAAATCCAATCCACGAAATAATTTGATCTGTGGACAGCATCATTGTGGTAAAGGTCGTAATGCCAGAGGAATCATTACCGCAAGACATAGAGGGGGAGGTCATAAGCGTCTATACCGTAAAATCGATTTTCGACGGAATGAAAAAGACATATCTGGTAGAATCGTAACCATAGAATATGACCCTAATCGAAATGCATACATTTGTCTCATACATTATGGGGATGGTGAGAAAAGATATATTTTACACCCCAGAGGGGCTATAATTGGAGATACCATTATTTCTGGTACAGAAGTCCCTATATCAATGGGAAATGCCCTACCTTTGAGTGCGGTTTGAACTATTGATTTACGTAATTGGAAGTAACCAATTAGGTTTACGATGAAACCTAGAAATCAATCACTGATCCAATTTGAGTACCTCTATGGGATAGACCTCAACAGAAAACTGTTGAGTAACGGCAGCAAGTGATTGAGTTCAGTAGTTCCTCATAGAAAATTATTGACTCTAGAGATATGGTAATATGGAGAAGACAAAATTGTTTGAAGCACGCACAGAACCGGAAGCGCCCCTTGTTTCAAAGAGAGGAGGACGGGTTATTCACATTTAATTTGATGGTCAGAGGCGAATTGAAAGCTAAGCAGTGGTAATTATAAAGATCCCCCCGGGGAAAAATAGAGATGTCTCCTACGTTACCCGTAATATGTGGAAGTATCGACGTAATTTCATAGAGTCATTCGGTCTGAATGCTACATGAAGAACATAAGCCAGATGATGGAACGGGGAGACCTAGGATGTAGAAGATCATACATGAGTGATTCGGCAGATTTGGATTCCTATATATCCACTCATGTGGTACTTCATCATACGATTCATATAAGATAAAGATCCATCTGTCTAGATATCATCATATACATCTAGAAAGCCGTATGCTTTGGAAGAAGCTTGTACAGTTTGGGAAGGGGTTTTTAAAAGAAGAATCTACTTCAACCGATATGCCCTTAGGCACGGCCATACATAACATAGAAATCACGCTTGGAAAGGGTGGACAATTAGCTAGAGCGGCGGGCGCTGTAGCGAAACTGATCGCAAAAGAGGGTAAATCAGCCACATTAAGATTACCATCCGGGGAGGTCCGTTTGATATCCAAAAACTGCTTAGCAACAGTCGGACAAGTGGGTAATGTTGGGGTGAATCAACAAAGTTTGGGTAGAGCCGGATCGAAGTGTTGGATAGGTAAGCGTCCTGTAGTAAGAGGAGTAGTTATGAACCCTGTAGACCATCCCCATGGAGGTGGGGAAGGGAAAGCCCCAATTGGTAGAAAAAAACCCACAACTCCTTGGGGTTATCCTGCGCTTGGAAGAAGAAGTCGGAAAAGGAAAAAATATAGTGATAGTTTTATTCTTCGTCGCCGTAAATAGGAATATGGAAAATATAATTTTTTGAATTTGAAATAATGTGATGGGCGAACGACGGGAATTGAACCCGCGCGTGGTGGATTCACAATCCACTGCCTTGATCCACTTGGCTACATCCGCCCCTTATCTAGCTAAAGGATTTTCTCTTTTTTCCATTCATCATTATTGTATTTATTCTTACCTTCATACTTAGATCGAGATATTCTATTGGACATAGAATGCCAATCTTTAAAATGTAAAAAAAGGAGTAATCAGCTGTGGCACGTTCACTAAAAAAAAACCCTTTTGTAGCTAATCATTTATCAAGAAAAATTGAAAAACTCAACATGAGGGAGGAGAAAGAAATAATAGTAACTTGGTCTCGGGCATCTACCATTATACCCAAAATGATTGGCCATACAATCGCTATTCATAATGGAAAGGAACATTTACCTATTTATATAACAGATCGTATGGTAGGTCACAAATTGGGAGAATTCGCGCCGACTCTGACTTTCGCGAGACATGCGAGAAACGATAATAAATCTCGTCGTTAATTTGGAAAAAAATAGATACTTATCATTCATTGGCGGGAGATAACCTTATGATAAAGAAAAAGAACTCAAATTCGAGTGGAGAAGTCAAAGTTTTAGCTCAACATATATGTATGTCTGTTTTCAAAGCGCAAAGAGTAATTGATCAGATTCGCGGGCGTTCTTATGAGGAAACGCTTATGATATTGGAACTTATGCCTTATCGAGCATCTTATCCCATTTTAAAATTGGTTTATTCCGCAGCAGCAAACGCTAGTCATAATATGGGTTTGAACGAAACCGATTTATTCATTAGTAAAGCCGAAGTCAATGGAGGTTCTTTTGTGAAAAAATTAAGACCTAGAGCTCGAGGACGTAGTTATCCGATAAAAAGGCCGACTTGTCATATAACAATTGTATTAAAAGATAAATCAAAATTATCTTTCGATGAATTTAAGATTTAGATTAATATTTAGAAAAAAATAGATGGAAAGATAATATAATAAAAAATATGGGACAAAAAATAAATCCGCTTGGTTTCAGACTTGGTACAACCCAAAATCATCATTCCTTTTGGTTCGCACAACCAAAAAATTTTTCTGTAGGTCTACAAGAAGATGAGAAAATACGGAATTGTATAAAGAACTATGTACAAAAAAATAAAAGAATATCCTCAGGTTTCGAAGGAATTGGAATTGCGCGTATAGAAATTCAAAAAAGAATTGATTTAATCCAGGTTATAATCCATATTGGATTCCCAAATTTATTAATAGAGGGCCGAACACGAGGAATCGAAGAATTACAGATGAATGTACAAAAAGAATTTCGTTCTGTGAACCGAAGAATCAACATTGCTATCACACGAATAGAAAAACCTTATGGAGACCCCAATATTCTTGCAGAATATATGGCTTCTCAATTAAGAAATAGAGTTTCATTTCGAAAGGCAATGAAAAGAGCTATTGAATTAACTGAACAAACAGATACAAAAGGAATTCAAATACAAATTGCAGGACGTATTGACGGAAAAGAAATTGCACGTGTCGAATGGATCAGAGAAGGTAGGGTTCCTCTACAAACAATTCGCGCTAAAATTGATCATTGTTCCTATACAATTCGAACTATCCATGGAGTACTAGGCCTCAAAATTTGGATATTTGTGGATGAAGAATAATAGACCTTTATTTATCTTGTCATTCTATTCAGTAATATAGTGATATATAGAACAAAAAACTAGAAACTTTTTCTGTTTTTCTGTTAAATCAAAAAAATAAAATAATTCAAATTCTATAAGGTTGAATAAAAAAGAAATTAACTTTTTTTTATTTATAATTGCTATGCTTAGTGTGTGACTCGTTAGTTTTTTCTTTAGAGTTTTTAGTAGGATCAAAAAAAGACTGATCCCTAATATTAATTCAATAACTACAACTACTATATAAAATATAAAAAAATTAAAAACTAATAACTAACTTATTGCTTCATATTGTCGAGATCCCAAAAACAGTCACTATATGACTGGATCAATCATATAGTTGTAACAACTGGAATTGTTCCATAACAAAAAAATATGATTGTGGATTTGAAATAAAAAAAAAGAAAGGGATGCGGATAAATGGAAAGGTGATAGAAAGAGAGAACAAAAATATCAATGATATATAATTCCAATATGTATGGTCTATGAATTACCTCATATAAATAAAAGGCAGTGTAATAAAGCATTAATTTCATATTGTTTTAATATTGTTTAATATTCTATCGATTGATATTAATATTCTATCGATTGATATATAAATAATAAATGATATATAAATAATAAAGAGCTTCTGGTTAATAGAAACTGAGGAGATTGACTCGGAAACAGATTTTGTTGAGAGCTCCATTGCAGAGTTCAGGCCTAATCATTAATGGAGAAGCTATAGGAACGACGAAACCTGTGACTATATAGGATTCTATTTAAAAGAATCCAAATGATTGAGCAGGCGGGATGGCGGAATGAACCAAGAACCGTTTTTTTTTTACTCGGAGAGGTTGTGGATTGATCCTACGAATAAAGCAGGAAAAGGAAAGAGTCAATATTCGCCCGCGAAACCCTTATTTATTATTTATTGGATTCCAATATTGTCTTGATTCAATAATTTTTTTTTTAGAAAAGTAAAAAAAAAAATAAGGATCCGGTATAAAAAAGAAACATTATCCATATCTAGAAATAGACAAATCTAACCGTATATACAGCTTCTTATCTAATAAATGAAATATAATATCAATAAATCCCATTACTTAGTTTAATGTATTAGTTATTAAATACATGCGCATCCGTAATATTATCGAATCCTTTCATTCGTGAGGAGCTGGATGAGAAGAAACTCTCATGTCCGGTTCTGTAGTAGAGGTGGGAAAAAACCATCAACTATAACCCCAAAAGAACCAGATTTCGTAAGCAACATAGAGGAAGAATGAAAGGAATATCTTGCCGAGGTAATCATATTTGCTTCGGCAGATATGCTCTTCAGGCACTTGAACCCGCTTGGATTACTGCTAGACAAATAGAAGCAGGACGAAGAGCAATGACACGATATGCACGTCGTGGTGGAAAAATATGGGTACGTGTTTTTCCCGATAAACCTATTACAGTAAGGCCCGCAGAAACACGTATGGGGTCGGGAAAGGGATCTCCCGAATATTGGGTATCTGTTGTTAAACCCGGTCGAATACTTTACGAAATGGGCGGAGTCTCAGAAACTGTAGCCAGAGCAGCAATTTCAATAGCTGCGTGCAAAATGCCTATAAAAACTCAATTTATTATTTCAGGATAGGGATGTAAAACTAAATATAAAAAAGGGATGAAAAAACAACCACGAGTTTCTTTATTTCTAGACAAATACTATTTCTTCTTTTTCCTCATTCTTTGCATTGAAATAAAAAATTCAAATAAAAATGATATGATTCAACCTCAGACCCTTTTGAATGTAGCCGATAACAGTGGAGCTCGAGAATTAATGTGTATTCAAATCATAGGAGCTGGTAATCATAGATATGCTCATATTGGTGACGTTATTGTTGCTGTAATTAAAGAAGCAGTGCCCAATATGCCTCTAGAAAGATCAGAAGTAATAAGAGCTGTAATTGTACGTACATGTAAAGAACTCAAACGTAACAACGGTATGATAATACGATATGATGACAATGCAGCGGTTGTCATTGATCAAGAAGGAAATCCAAAAGGAACTCGAGTTTTTGGCGCGATTGCTCGGGAATTGAGACAGTTGAATTTTACTAAAATAGTTTCATTAGCTCCCGAGGTATTATAAAGACTCATAGTCATAGATCAAATTAGGATATTGTTCTAGTAGGATATCTGAAATAAACCCAATTAATAGATTGTGTCTCACGCATATACTTTTACTAAATTTAATAATTAATTGAATAATAAATTTCAAATTTAATTAAATAATGAATACTTTGAAGTATTCAAATAAAAAAACATGTTGATTATATCCAAATTCGGAAGCACCAATAATTATAATTCGTCATGGGCAGAGACGCTATTGCTGATATAATAACTTCTATAAGAAATGCTAACATGAGTAAAAATGGAACGGTTCGAATAGTATCCACAAATATCACCGAAAACATTGTTAAAATACTCCTACGAGAGGGTTTTATTGAAAATATTCGGAAACATCAGGAAAGTAATAAAAATTTCTTGGTTTCAACCTTGCGCCATAAAAGAACTAGGAAAGGAATATATAAAACGATTTTAAAACGTATCAGTCGACCCGGTCTACGAATTTATTCCAACTATAAAAAAATTCCTAAGATTTTAGGTGGAATGGGAATTGTAATTCTTTCCACTTCTCGAGGCATAATGACAGATCGAGAAGCTAGACTAGAAAAAATTGGAGGAGAAATTTTGTGTTATATATGGTGATCCTCCTCTGGTATCCTAATTTTATCTCTAACTTCCTATTTGTGAAATAGAGAGGAAAGGTGAGTTATATAACTCTTCCTCCATTAGTTGATACTTCAAAAAGGTTTCCTGGAATGAAAAAAAAATGATTCATGAAGGTTTAATTACTGAATCATTTCCCAATGGTATGCTCTCCGAATCCGTTTATATTTTATATAATGAAGATCTAATTCTAGGTTATATTTCGGGGAAGATCCGACGCAGTTTGATACAAACACTGCCGGGGGATAGAATCAAAATAGAAATAAGGCAATATTATTCATTCAACCAGGGGACGTATAATTTATAGACTTCGGAACAAAGATTCGAACGATTAGATGGATTCTTTTTGAAAAAATCCCTTTCATCAAAGATACAATTTGAAGCAAAAAAAAACAAGAGACTTATTTTCTTCCAAGGAATAGATTCAAAATTAAAGTAAGGAGTAAGAAATATGAAAATAAGGGCTTCTGTTCGTAAAATTTGTGAAAAATGTCGACTGATCCGTAGGCGCGGACGAATTATAGTGATTTGTTCCAATCCGAGACATAAACAGAGACAAGGATAATCTTTCTAAAGTTTCTCAAAGAGGGGAAAAATAAAAGATTTGTTTTAACATAAAATGGATATCTCCATATCTTTTTATATATTTCTGATTCATATTTATGAGATGATAAAATATGGCAAAACCTATACAAAGAATTGGTTCGCGTAGGAATGGGCGTATTAATTTACGTAAGACTGGACGTAGAATACCAAAAGGAGTTATTCATGTTCAAGCTAGTTTCAACAATACCATTGTAACTGTTACAGATGTACGAGGTCGAGTGGTTTCTTGGGCCTCCGCCGGTACTTCTGGATTCAAAGGCACAAGAAGGGGAACACCCTATGCTGCGCAAGCAGCCGCTTTAGATGCTATTCGTACTGTAGTAGATCAAGGTATGCAACGAGCAGAAGTTATGATAAAAGGTCCTGGTCTCGGAAGAGACGCAGCATTACGGGCTATTCGTAGAAGTGGTATACTATTAAGTTTCGTACGTGATGTAACACCTATGCCACATAATGGATGTAGACCTCCCAAAAAAAGACGTGTGTAAAAATAAGAATTAAATGGATTC